ATGCAACCGAAACAGAATTGATAAAACAGTCCTAGAAACCCAATTCTCCCACTTAGGCTTACAATGCTTTGGGATTTATAATATCAAAACTTATTAAGTTTCTTATATTATAATGTATAATAACGGCATAGATATTCTAATCTACTTCAATATTGAATACCAGAAAACTGTATGAATGTTGTATTTATTAACTTATATTATTATTAACGCGGGTATAGCTAATCTAGATCTCCGTCTTCTCTCTTCTTTTATTGCCCTCTTGTCCTGTCGTGTCGTGTCGTTAATTGACAGTATGACTTAGGGCTCAATATAATTTGACCGAACAAATCATAGTTTGGTAAACCACCTTGAATCTACTGCGGAGTGAAGGATCTTGGATCCAACGCATAACCCTTTGGGAATCAGAAAGATAAAGACGAGAAAGACCAATGAAATCAAGTTTCAAGATTGTATAGTTTAATGGTAAAGTTTGATTACCATTAATCCTCAGAATAGTTAACGAGTTTTTCCCTTTTATTTATATCCTATGCATCACCTAAATCCTAAAGGCGGCTCTAGGCCTAAGTTATATTAAGTTAAGGTGGCCTTAGTTATCTATGGTATTTGTCTTATTACCCATTTCTAGTTGATTTATGAATGAAGGTGGCATAGGCCCCTATGGTCCAGTGGTTACGACCTCTCTCTTTCACGGAGAAAACGAGGGTTCAAGTCCCTCTGGGGGTATACCAAGACTAAAGACTATAGGAGTGGGATTTTCTATCAAGTGATCCGTATTTGTCAAGTCCTTCTATTAGTCTACTCAGAAGAGACTTTCTATTTTAGATCAAATGTTATATTTGATTTCAAGTGATATGTATTTGTCAAGTCTACTTGGGAGACGAAAGGAAGTTGATTATGGAACGTCTAAAATGAATTAGGCGTTGGGTCGATGCCCGAGTGGTTAATGGGGACGGACTGTAAATTCGTTGGCAATATGTCTACGCTGGTTCAAATCCAGCTCGGCCCAACAATTCGCCAATCTACTATCAGATGGTATAACCCTCTTGTTCTTAAGAAATACCTGATACAAGACAAGAGAATAAAAAAAAGAATCTAAATTTTCTGCTAGGTCTCTTCTTATTTCCCTGGGATTGTAGTTCAATAGGCTAGAGCACCGCCCTGTCAAGGCGGATGTTACGGGTTCGAGCCCCGTCAGTCCCGACGGATCCAATAAGTACATCAATTCGCCTCTCCATTTTCTGTGAAATGAAGGGGCAGAGAGAATAATTGAATTCCGAAGGCGTTTCCCTCTTTTTTTTTTTTTCAGGATTCTCTCGAAGAAAGAACACACCCTAAAATAAAATGAAAATAACTAAAATAGTGAAGTTGACAGAATATTTCATCTTTTCTGCCGCGACTCGTCTTTCTCATACTTCTTTGTTTTGTCTTCCAAAGAAAAGAGGATCACTAAAATTTAAAACCTAATTCCTGTCTTTTTCCACTTCGCTTGTATTGTTTGTTGGTGGGGTTTTGTAGTTAATGGAAATGGACGGGTTAGATTATACTTCATTTGATGGTTCTACAAGGAAGACCTAAGGTAGGTTATAGAAAAGAAAGAACAGAAAAGAAGGATAAATAAAGGAATTTTTGATTGGTCCGGGAATCCTCTCTTGGATTCGGTATGGATAAAAGATCTTCATATGTTATATACTATTAATTCTCCACGACTAATTAATTTAATAGCTCAGATATTGTTATTCATGATATTGATCCGATTCAATATCATCGATAGGTAATGCATTCATTGAATTGACAGGTGAAAGATTTATCATCTCTATGGGATTAAATCCCGAGTTATTGTATTGTGAAATAAAAAAAAACGATGAGATTATGGAAGTAAATATTCTTGCATTTATTGCTACTGCACTGTTCATTTTAGTTCCTACTGCTTTTCTACTTATAATTTACGTAAAAACAGTAAGTCAAAATAATTAATTAATTACTTTAAATGAAACTCGACTTCTGAATTCTTTGAAGAAATCAAAAGAAAAGTATTCTATTTTTGCTGAAATCAAGGGGCTATAATTGGCGATATTCTATGAGATCCGAGAGTATAGTAAGTAAGAAATTTCTTTCTTACTTACCATACTCTCTATTAGTGTTATAGTAGTGTATAAAGTTGTACTTGACTTTCTAATAAAAAGGGTATGCTTCTATCTTCAATTCAATATATGTAGTTATTAATCCATATTTGGAATTGACGTAGGACCCAATCTTTTCTTTCATACATTTATATATATATATATTTATATTCCAATTCCAATGAATCTGAAAACTTCCAATGAATCGGAAATAATTGTTTTACTGTTATAGAATACATTTCTCCACTAGAATCTAATGGAATTTCGAAATGAAGATATTTTTATTTGAAAATTATTTCAATTTAAATAAAGAATGCGTTGCAGAACGATCTATAAAACAATTGATACCTTTTCATTTCTCAACTAAATTAGGAGTGCTTCTAAAGTCCACTTCTTCCCCATACTACGAGTGAAAGGGAAAAAGTAAAGACTACCATTAAAGCAGCCCAAGCGAGACTTACTATATCCATGTGAATTATGTCCCTTATCTCTATGATAGAATTATTCCATTATTGCTCACTAATAATAGTAGAATGAATGGTCCAGAGTCAAAAAGGGATTCTGGGCGAACACTATTGATGAATCAATCAAATAAATGGATTTTAAAAATTCCTATATGATTTATAATCCGTACCCTTTCCCGATTGTCTCTCTGAAGGAGTTGGTATTAGTATATTATACTCTTGACGAGGGGTAAAAATTGTTTTGGGCTTTTTTTTTTCTATAAAAGGTAAATTATCTATCCAATCTCAATCTAATAGTGATTGAATGCCTGAACACTCAGAGATTCTCGCGAGTCTATATATGTAGATTACAGTATAGAAAGTACTTTCCTAACTAGTAGTGGAATTCTCGGCCGGTTATCCAATGTAATTCAAGACCCAATCAATAGACATTACATTAGCAGTAGAAGAGAATCTGGAAGTCTTGCTTCGACCATTATAATCTTTCTTTGAATTTTAGATTCAAAGATTTCCAATCTTTTACAAAATCCCCAGAACATAAAAAAATAGCGGAACAGAATAAGAGATTTCGATTCGTTTGTTGATGAGGCGGCACCCGGATTTGAACTGGGGAAAAAGGATTTGCAGTCCCCCGCCTTACCACTCGGCCATGCCGCCAAAACGATACACAATAGGATAAAAATTTCCCTTTTTGAGTTGGATTAGTAAACTTGAGTTTATTGTACTTGCATCCCTTTTTAATCCTTTTTTCTAAATTTAGAAAAATTAGAAAATAAACCGTTTTTCCCCTTTTGATTGTATTTGATCTGCCCCTTAGATTGATTGTATAGTATCTCAAAACACAAAAACTTCCACTCACTTTTATATTGAAAAATCAAATGTATATTTTCACTCAAAAAGCCTAAATTTATGGGAACCATTAACTATTTATTGACTGACAATTCGTGAATTATTCTTGGATTTGAATATAAATTTTGGTTTGCCTAATGACATAAGAATAAGCAAAAATTTTTTGATACATACTTAATTTATTTTTTTTAATCAAAAATACTTCTCAATTTCCATTATAACAAAAATTATAGGTATATGTAAACCCCAGAACGGATATTCTTATACAGATACCAAATTGGCTATTATGTTGCCTATAAATAAAGGGAATTCGTTGGAACAAAAAAAGGCCTGGCTGGGTATTGACCGGGCCAGGCCCAAAAGGCACTTCGAACAAAATAAAAGAAAGAAGGTGTTCTTTATTTATCTTTCTATTTGGATCTTTCGAGCATCTAAATTGAATTGCTAATTATATAATAACGATAAAGAATGTGAAAGAAATACTTTCTTTAATCCTTACTTGATGTGTAATGTAACATAGTAATTATCTTTTTCAATTGGGAGAGATGGCTGAGTGGACGAAAGCGGCGGATTGCTAATCCGTTGTACGAGTTATTCGTACCGAGGGTTCGAATCCCTCTCTTTCCGTTTCCGTTGATGAGTTTCCATTTTTTCTTTCAAATTTTGCAAACCCCTTTTTATTTTTTCCTTGTTAAATGTGTGGAATAGCTAAAAAAAAATCTTAAGAAAATTATAAAATCAAGCAATAAAAAACAAAAAAATTATTCTTCACGTCCAGGATTACGTCCTGGATCATTGGATAGGAATCCAAAGATGAAGAGAGAAACAAAGAATATTACTACTGTATAAACGAAAAGTTTGAGAGTAAGCATTACACAACCTCCAAGATCATTTTTTGAAAAAGAAAAACGAGAAAAGACAATAGATCCTCCATTTTTATATCACATATCCTATTTTGACACCAAGAAAAGAATTCTAGAAATAGAAAAGAATGTTCAGAAATTCAAATGAAGTTGAAATTTGTAATAAGAGTCTTTGATTACCACAAATCACTTTCATACCCAAATTAGATATTGTAAGGTACCCCAAGCTAATAAGGTATTTCGCCGTAAAAAGGATTAAAATCAGGAAATAGGGCGTCTCGTGGCTATCCGAGAATTTCAATGTTTGAATCGAAGGTTCATACTGTCAGACTTATTTGATCTTATCAATTGTTATAATTTTTCTCGAATAAATATGAATTTTCTAGGATAGTATTAAAGATCTTATCGAAAACTTACAGCAGCTTGCCAAACAAAGGCTAAAAGAAAAAAGAACAGGGGTATGACTGGCATAAAATCTACGATTGGATTCAAAAAAGCATAGGCTTCGGGCAATTTGGCCAAGAAAAGACTACTCGGATAAAGGGCAGAATTAAGACAGATCAAACTAAAGATATTAAGCATAACAGACATTTTTTTCGTCGAGATAATTGCATTTTGATTGAGTTATTGATATAAGGAAAAATGAAGTAAAGTAAGGTAGACAAAAAATCCTTCTTTTTCCGCTCAATCAAAAATCCTCCGATTCTCAAAGGAGAATAGAAGAAATCATACTTTCATACAATATCTTAATTGAATTATATGTAATGATCAATAAATTCCATTGAATTAATTCTAGAGATACACATGCCAAAATCCTAGCACGAATCTATAATAGATTCTATAAAGAATAAAGATTTTCTATAGTTGGACTGGAATTGACGAACACTTAATACCAATATTATTCTTTAATAGTATAAGTATCCAATAAAAATAGAAATGGGGCGTAGCCAAGCGGTAAGGCAACGGGTTTTGGTCCCGCTATTCGGAGGTTCGAATCCTTCCGTCCCAGAGCATATCCATTGTATTCTAATACTTCTTTTTTGTTCAACAAGGTTCTGTTTCAAGGTTTGGATAGACTTTTTTTATTCTTTGCGGAATCATATCTGACTTTTTCACAAACCAAACTAAATCGAGTTCAAATGACATGCAAAAGTAACTGAACCCTTTTGTGACCCATAGAAAATGGGGCATAGATCATAGTTGGAGAAAGATTACTGAACCTCAGGTTAAAAAAATATGAAAATACATATAAAACGAGGAAGTGCTTAGCCTATAGGTATGTATGGTTATCCTATTTCAGTGACAATAGTGTTTCCATTTTTGTGAAAACTAAATTGCATCCCTAAAATATGAAAATTTAAATATTTAACAATGATATTTCTTTTTATTGTTCGATCTATTTAGCTTATTTGCTTTGCATCATTGACAATTCCATTTGAAAAGAAACAGAGATCTTGCTTTTTTATGATAATAAAAAGGAGTAAAACTTGACTCAAAGAATGATGTAGAAGTATAAAACTTTTTCAACTATCAAGATTTGTAATGATTCCTTCTAGGTTGGGAAGTTGAAAATGGTCAGTCTATCTTATTGAGTCACTTGAAGAGGCAGAGTCAAATAGAATTTATTTATTTTATTTGTGCGATTTCTGTTAGTTATGTTATTTCTATATTTGGATTTCTTAATATTTCTGTTAGATATTTTTTTGAGATAGAGATTTATAGAAAAATGTTCTATTCAGACAAAAAAAGACGGCATTTTGCTAAAATTTCTTCAGAAAAATCTTTATTATCTGTGTAGATATTCTCTATTTTAAATTAAATATAAATAACTATGTCTCTGTACCGACTGAACCAATGACTATTCATGATTCCATAATTGAATCAATTCCATACTGGTTCCAAATTAGAGGAATGTTATGGTAAAACTTCGTTTAAAACGATGTGGTAGAAAGCAACGTGCGACTTGAAGGACATGATCCGGTGTGGATTCTTATTGTTACATCCACCATTTTATATAGGAATGAAGGTGCTCTTGGCTCGACGTCGTTTGTTCTATTCTACTAGAACCCTTCTTTTTTTATTGGGTTCTAATGTAAATAGTTCATGATGGAGCTCGAGTAGAAAGTATTTATTAATTTCTCAGGGGCAACGATCTAGGGTTAATGCCAATTAATAAATTGGAACAACTTCGTAAGTATATCTTCGATATAGAAATCGAAAGGATTCCATTCCAACAAATTTTCAAAATTGTTGGAACGGCTAAAACTTTTTCGATCGACAGTGTATCGCGCATGAATCAACCTCGGTATGATTCTTTGATAGAAAGAAATCCCAAAAGGGGTATGTTGCTACCATTTTGAAAGGATTAAGAAGCACCGAAGTAATGTCTAAACCCAATGATTTAAAACAAAAATAAAGGATCCCAGAACAAGGAAACACCACTTCAATTGTCTCACGGATCCAAATAAAGAATCCAAATAAATTTTAAACGAGACAAAAACGGTGGGTTAAAGACCACTCAATAAAAAAATATCTTAAAGAAAAATCTTTAATATATTTGAGAATTATTATATTATTGAACTTGAGTTATGAGTACAAATGATTTTTTTTCAGCAACGCAGCTAAATAAAAATGACTATGAGTTAAATTGAAATTTGAAATTATATTATAGACTAATTCATTTTACGGATTTTCTATTTATTCTAATTCTAATTTTATCCATAGACAAAACATCATTTTTTCTCGAGCCGTACGAGGAGAAAACTTCCTATACGGTTCTAGGGGGGGGGGTTCTTTTTCATCTACATCTATCCCGATGAGCCGTCTATCGAATCGTTGCAATTGATGTTCGATCCCGAAGAGAAGGAAGAGATCTTCAGAAAGTGGGTTTTTATGATCCGATCAAGAATCAAACTTATTTAAACGTTCCCGCTATTCTCTATTTCCTTGAAAAAGGTGCTCAACCTACAGGAACTGTTCAGGATATTTTAAAAAAGGCAGAGGTTTTGCCCTAATCAAATGAAATTCAATTAAATTAAGGAAATAAAAAATAAGGGTAGGATAATGATTTCTATATCATTTTGGATATCTTTTCTATACTATGTTTTTTTATTTCCTTTTTTTCTTCTTCTATTCGTATCTAGTTATAATTGTTTTTATAGAATCCTTTTTGATAGAATCTTTTTTGATAGAATCCTTTTCTAA